AGAAAAAGAATATCAATGATATAGAATTCTAATATGTAAAGGTCTATGGGTCATCTCATAAAAGATAGTGTAATAAAGCATCAATATTCATTAATCCATATATAGATGAATATATTCCTAGAACAAACAAATCAAGAGCCACAAGTCAATAAAAACTGAGAAGGTTGATTCAAGAAAAAAGAAAATTTAAAATCTTATTAGAGAGGCTCCGTTGTAGAATTCAGACCTAACCATTAATCGAGAAGCGATGGGAACGACGGAACCTGTAAATACCTAAGATTTTATTAAAAAGAAATCTTAATGATTCATTGGGTGGGATGGCGAAACGAAGCAAGAACCAATCCATTTTTTTTTGAGGAGTCGTGGGCTAACCCTACATTACATCTGAAATTGATAATGAAAGAGTAAATTAAATATTCGCCCGCGAGAATTTTGATTTTATTGAATTGAATTTCTAAATTTGGTCCAATCCGATAGGATAATAAAAAGAAAAAGAAAGATTCGTTAGAACCTTATAACATAACAAAACAGCATTATCTAGTTATATATGGATAGCAAGAATTGTCTATATTGTCTATAAGAATACATGTTTAGTTATATATCAAAACAAGATATACAAATTTCCAATAGACAAATAGATTCTATGAAATCTCAAAAAATCCCGCGATTCTATTATATTATTCATTAAACATATGTATATTATTGTATATTATTTTATCGGTTAAATCTATTTATTTTATTTTTGAATCGCTTCATTCGCGAGGAGCTGTATGAGGTGAAAATCTCATGTACGGTTCTGTAATAGCGATGGAATTGAGAAACAACCATCAACTATAACCCCAAAAGAACCAGATTCCGTAAACAACATAGAGGAAGAATGAAAGGAATATCCTATCGAGGTAATCATATTTGCTTCGGAAGATATGCTCTTCAGGCACTTGAGCCCGCTTGGATCACATCTAGACAAATAGAAGCAGGGCGGCGGGCAATGTCACGAAATGTCCGCCGGGGTGGACAAATATGGGTACGCATATTTCCAGACAAACCGGTTACAGTAAGACCTACCGAAACGCGTATGGGTTCGGGAAAAGGATCTCCCGAATATTGGGTAGCTGTCGTTAAACCAGGTAGAATACTTTATGAAATGGGCGGAGTCGCAGAAAATATAGCCAGAAAGGCTATTTCAATAGCAGCATCCAAAATGCCTATACGAACTCAATTCATTATTTCGGGATAAAAATTCGAACCAAAGGAAAGAGATCTTTAGGATGAAAAAAAAAAAAAATTGCAATTGTAGGTTTCTTTTTTTTTTTTTGAACACAGAGAATATTTTTTTTTACTTCAACCTTTTGACTGAAAGAACAGATAAAAAAATGATATGATTCAACCTCAAACCCATTTGAATGTAGCCGATAACAGCGGAGCCCGCGAATTGATGTGTATTCGAATCATAGGAGCTAGTAATCGACGATATGCTTATATTGGTGACATTGTTGTTGCTGTAATAAAGGAAGCAGTACCAAATACGCCTTTAGAAAGATCAGAAGTGATTAGAGCTGTAATTGTACGTATTTGTAAAGAACTCAAACGTAACAACGGTATGATAATACAGTATGATGATAATGCTGCGGTGGTCATTGATCAAGAAGGAAATCCAAAAGGAACTCGAATTTTTGGCGCAATCGCCCGGGAATTGAGACAGTTAAATTTCACTAAAATAGTTTCATTAGCACCCGAGGTATTATAAGACGAGACCATGATATAGATATATTATTTATGAATGAAATAGATTAATAGATTATGTCTCACACATATATCTTTTGTAGTAATTATTATATTTGTAGTAATTATTTTATTTTAATTTTATTCTATTAATTAATTAATTATTTTATTCTATTAATATTAATATATAGAATATATAATTCTAATTAGAATTAAATATAAATTAAATAGAAATATATATTAAATATTCTATTAATTATCTATTTTCTTTCTATTTTTAATTAGATATGAATATGAAAATTAGATATGAAAATGATTTTCATTATAGAATTCTAATTAAATTAGAATTCAAAATGAATTATTTAATTATATAAATATATTAAACATTCTAATTTTTAAAATATAAAGATATTAAATATAAATATTCAAAATCAAAATTAGAATTCAGAATTCTATTCTATGAATAAAAATCAAAAAATTATTCTATTTTTTAGAAATAGAATTCTTCTAAAAAATAGAATTCAATATGAGATATTCAATATGAGATATTATAATTATATATTTCATTTTTATAATATTTTATTTTATAATATTATATTATTTATTATTATATTATAAAATTTATATTATAAAATAATAAAAATAATAATATTATATATATATAATATATATATAATTATATATATATATAGTATATATATATTATTATATTCAATATATTCAATATTAGATATTTTATTGAATAAAAAATAGAACAAAGGAGCATGTTGATTATATCGAAAGTCAGGGGCAACAATCATTTTCGTTTATCATGGGTAAGGACACCATCGCTGACATAATAACCTCTATACGAAATGCTGACATGAATAGAAAAGGAAGAGTTCAAATCCCATCTACTAACATCACCGAAAACATTGTTAAAATACTTTTACGAGAGGGTTTTATTGAAAACGTGAGAAAACATAGGGAAAGCGACAAATATTTTTTAGTTTTAACTCTACGGTATAGAAGAAATAGGAAAGGATCATATAAAACTATTTTAAATTTAAAACGGATCAGTACACCTGGTCTACGAATCTATTCTAATTATCAACGAATTCCTAGAATTTTAGGAGGGATGGGGATTGTAATCCTTTCTACTTCTAGAGGTATAATGACAGATCGAGAGGCTCGATTAAAAAGAATCGGCGGAGAAGTTTTATGTTATATATGGTAATCTTTCTGATATCCGAATTATATGAGAAACTTCTATCCATTTTTGTGAAAAAAGAGAGAAAACACAGGTTTCTAATATCACTCTTCATACATTAGTGAATGCATGAAGGGGGTTTAAATGAAATAGGAATAAAAGAAAAGAAAAAAGAAAATGGATTCATGAGGGTTTAATTACTGAATCACTTCCCAGGGGTATGTTCCAGGTTCCTTTATATAATGAAAATAGGATTCTAGGCTATGTTTCCGAAAGGATTCGACGTACTCTTATTTTATATGTATACGAACGGGAAAGTAAAAATGGAAGTATAAGTCATTTAATTAGACTGTTTTTTCAACTTCAACATTTTTTTTGGGGGGTACAATTAGAAGTTAAAAATTTAAGGAAACCATATTTTCTTCCAATAAAGAGATTCGGGATTAAGTTAAGGACTGACAAATATGAAAATAAGGGCCTCTGTTCGTAAAATTTGTGAAAAATGTCGATTGATCCGTAGGCAGGGACGAATTATAGTAATTTGTTCCAATCCAAGACATAAACAAAGACAAGGATAATATTTCCACAAAAGAGGGCTTCTATTCGAAAGCACCGGATGCACAAATCAAATAAATTTATATTCAATAAAATATATATATAATATATATCTAAAATCAAATATATAATTAATATTAATAAGAAAATAATAAAAAGAAAAATATTAATAAAAAAAATAAATATTATATTAAATATTCTATTAATTTAATTAGATTAATATATATAAATATATATATAAAAATATAAAAATAGAATATATAAATTCTATATAATAATTTATATATAATTTATATAGAATATTCTATATAATAAGTATAAGTATTATAATAATAAGTATAAGTATTATATTATAGTATAAGTATTATATTATAATAATAAGTATAAGTATTATAAGAAATATTATTGATATTTAAAATTTGAAATTCTATTTCAAATTAAAAAATTATATTCTATATTAATATATTAATAGAAAGAAATAGTACAATTAATATAGAAAAATAAAATATTAATTCTAGTTAGAAAATAAAATAGTAAAGGATCTGTTTTTGACATAAAATGGATATATCCATATATCTCGGACTCCTATTTATGAAATAAGAAAAATATAATAAAATATGGCAAAACCTATACCAAAAATTGGTTCGCGTAAAAATGGACGTATTGGTTCGCGTAAGCATGCTCGTAAAATACCAAAGGGAGTTATTCATGTTCAAGCTAGTTTCAACAATACCATTGTGACTGTTACAGATGTACGGGGTCGGGTGATTTCTTGGTCCTCCGCCGGTACTTGTGGATTCAAGGGTACACGAAGGGGGACACCATTCGCCGCTCAAACCGCAGCAGGAAATGCTATTCGAACAGTAGCGGATCAAGGCATGCAACGAGCGGAAGTCATGATAAAAGGTCCCGGCCTCGGAAGAGATGCAGCATTAAGAGCTATTCGTAGAAGTGGTATACTATTAAATTTTATACGGGATGTAACCCCTATGCCACATAATGGATGTAGGTCCCCTAAAAAAAGACGTGTGTAAAACTAAAAATAAACATTGAAGAGATTTCAAGAGAAATAAACAATTCAAGGGTTTGATCAAAATAAAATATAAAATATATTACTATGGTTCGAGAGAAAGTAAGAGTATCTACTCGGACACTACATTGGAAGTGTGTTGAATCAAGAGTAGACAGTAAGCGTCTTTATTATGGACGCTTTATTCTGTCTCCACTTATGAAAGGCCAAGCCGATACAATAGGCATTGCGATGCGAAGAGTTTTGCTCGGAGAAATAGAGGGAACATGTATCACACGTGCAAAATCTGAGAAAATACCACATGAATATTCTACCATAGTAGGTATTCAAGAATCAGTACATGAAATTTTAATGAATTTGAAAGAAATTGTATTGAGAAGTAATCTGTATGGAACTCGGGACGCGTCTATTTGTGTCAAGGGTCCTGGATATGTAACCGCTCAAGACATCATTTTACCACCTTCTGTGGAAATCGTTGATAATACACAACATATAGCTAACCTA